CTAATTCCAATTAGGAATTCATTGGGTCCTTTAGGAACAGCCCTTCCAATTGCGAATTTTTTTTCATTTTACCATTTAATAACTCATAATCAGATCTTGGTAACTAATTATTTGCAACTTGACAATTTAAAACAAACCTTTCAACTACTTAAATTTCAATATTATTTAATGGATGAAAATGGAAGAATTTTTAATCCCGATCCATGCAGTAACATCATTTTGAATCCATTCAAATTGAATTGGTATTTTCTTCATTATAATTTTTGTGAAGAGACATCCACAAACTTTTATCTTGGACAATTTGTTTGTGAAAATGTATGTATAACCAAAAATGGACCGCACTTTAAATCGGGTCAAGTTCTAATTGTTCAATTTGACTCCGTAGTAATAAGATCGGCTAAGCCCTATTTGGCTACTCCAGGAGCAACAGTTCATGGTCATTATGGGGAAATCATTTATGAGGGGGATACATTAGTTACATTTATATATGAAAAATCGAGGTCTGGTGACATAACACAAGGTCTTCCAAAAGTGGAACAAGTCTTAGAAGTTCGTTCGATTGAGTCAATATCAATGAATCTGGAAAAGAGGATTGATGGTTGGAACGAATGTATAACAAGAATTCTTGGAATTCCTTGGGGATTCTTGATTGGGGCTGAGCTAACTATAGCGCAAAGTCGTATCTCTTTGGTTAACAAGATCCAAAAGGTTTATCGATCGCAGGGGGTGCAGATCCATAATAGGCATATAGAAATTATTGTACGTCAAATAACATCAAAAGTCTTGGTTTCAGAAGATGGAATGTCTAATGTTTTTTTGCCCGGAGAACTAATTGGATTGTTTCGGGCAGAACGAACGGGGCGCGCTTTGGAAGAAACGATATGTTACCGAGCTACCTTATTGGGAATAACGAGAGCATCTCTGAATACTCAAAGTTTTATATCCGAAGCGAGTTTTCAAGAAACTGCTCGAGTTTTAGCAAAAGCGGCTCTCCGGGGCCGTATCGATTGGTTGAAAGGACTAAAAGAAAACGTTGTTCTGGGGGGGATGATACCCGTTGGGACTGGATTCAAAGGATTCGTACACCATTCAAGTCAACATAAGGGCATTCCCTTGAAAACAAAAAAAAAGAATCTATTCGAGGGAGAAATGGGAGATATTTTGTTTTATCACAGAGAATTATTTGATTCTTGTCTTTCAAAAAATTTCTGTGATAAAACAAAACAACAATGATTTATGGGGTTTAATAGAGGAAATTCATCTTTTTTATCTTTTATGTATTTGTTATGGTTATTTAATTTAGTAATAAAATAAAGAAATTAAAAAATCACGAGATAGAAAGTAATTAATGGTTTGGGTTGTATATCAATGGCCAATCCGCGGTAGAAAAAAAGGTTCCGTTGGAACAATTTTTTATTTCAGAATACCTCATCTCTTTATTAAAAAAAAGAGAAAGTGTGGGGAGAAATGACAAGAAGATATTGGAACATCAATTTGGAAGAGATGATGGAAGCGGGAGTTCATTTTGGTCACGGTACTCGGAAATGGAATCCTAGAATGTCGCCTTATATCTCTGCAAAATGTAAAGGTATTCATATTATAAATCTTACTAGAACTGCTCGTTTTTTGTCAGAGGCTTGTGATTTAGTTTTTGATGCCTCAAGTAGAGGAAAACAATTTTTAATTGTTGGGACAAAAAATAAAGCAGCTGATTCAGTAGCACGGGCTGCAATAAGGGCTCGCTGTCATTATGTTAATAAAAAGTGGCTTGGGGGTATGTTAACGAATTGGTCCACGACAGAAACGAGACTTCATAAATTCAGGGACTTGAGAATGGAACAAAAGGTGGGGAGACTCGCTCGTCTCCCAAAGAGAGATGCAGCCGTGGTGAAGAGACAATTATCTCACTTGCAAACATATCTGGGTGGGATTAAATATATGACAGGGTTACCGGATATTGTAATCATCGTTGATCAACACGAAGAATATACGGCCCTTCGAGAATGTATTACTTTGGGAATTCCAACGATTTGTTTAATCGATACAAATTGTGACCCGGATCTCGCAGATATTTCGATTCCGGCAAACGATGACGCTATAGCTTCAATTCGATTAATTCTTACCAAATTGGTATTTGCAATTTGTGAAGGCCGCTCTAGCTATATAAGAAATCCTTGATTCATAATAAGATCAAAAATTGACTTCCTAAACTCTATATCGGTTACTAGATCCTGAATCTCAAAAACTAGTTAAAAATAACTGGGGATATTATGTAATTAATCGGTATCCTAAAATAGAAAATTATATTAAATTAAATAGAAAATTTAAATTAAAGTAGACAAGTCGAGAAAGCGATGGTTGAATCAAAATAATTTTTTTTAAGTTATATTTCTGTCAGAGGACAATATGAATGTTCTATCATATTCAATCAACACACTAAAGGGATTATATGATATATCTGGTGTGGAAGTAGGCCAACATTTCTATTGGCAAATAGGAGGTTTCCAAATCCATGGCCAGGTACTTATAACTTCTTGGGTTGTAATTGCTATCTTATTAGGTTCAGCTGCTATAGCTGTTCGGAGTCCACAAACGATTCCGACTGGCGGTCAAAATTTTTTTGAATATGTCCTTGAATTCATTCGAGACGTGAGCAAAACTCAAATTGGAGAAGAATATCGGCCTTGGGTTCCCTTTATTGGGACTATGTTTCTATTTATTTTTGTTTCTAATTGGTCAGGGGCTCTTTTACCTTGGAAAATCATACAGTTACCTCACGGGGAGTTAGCCGCACCCACGAATGATATAAATACTACTGTTGCTTTAGCTTTACTCACGTCAGTAGCCTATTTCTATGCGGGTCTTACAAAAAAAGGATTAGGTTATTTTGGTAAATACATTCAACCAACTCCAATTCTTTTACCCATTAACATCTTAGAAGATTTCACAAAACCTCTATCACTTAGTTTTCGACTTTTCGGAAATATATTAGCGGATGAATTAGTAGTTGTTGTTCTTGTTTCTTTAGTACCTTTAGTAGTTCCTATACCTGTCATGTTTCTTGGATTATTTACAAGTGGTATTCAGGCTCTTATTTTTGCAACTTTAGCTGCAGCTTATATAGGCGAATCCATGGAGGGTCATCATTGATTAGTCTTAGTAAGAGTCTATCTTTTAGTTTAGATCCAGGTAATATATGTGCGGGTCAAAATACTCTATCAAGATAAAAATATTTTATTTAGAGCATATAAATATACAAATACATACAGTCTAACGGTCATAGAAAAAAAAAAACGATATTCGAGAAGTGTAAAATAAAAAAAAAAGACGTTGGTTAGTCGAGAGGGGGTGCCCCAGGTATATGGAATCTAATGACTATAAGTTAATTCTTGCAGATTAGATGTTTCGAAGAACGATTCAAAAATCCGATTGAATTAAAAATATAATCGGCGGTTTCCGTTATGTAAGAACCATATGTATATTTTATATTAGATATTGACAAGTTATATATGAACTAATATTTAATTTGCCCTACTTGAATTTTGATAGAGATACCAACCGAAGTCCTTCCGTTTCGTTTATGACTACGAATTGAATGAATAAACAGATAAAATAAATAAAAAGATCGAAGAATGATTAATAATTAGAAAAAGGAAATGTAAAAACTCAAGTTGTATTGATTCAAAAAGACTCAACAAATAGGAACTAAAAAAGATGAAGTCTTTCTAATGATCTTTAGTTATTTCGACTGGATTAATATTAGCAATGGAATAATTAAGTCATAATGCATTGGTTGATTGTATCATTAACCATTTCTTTTTTTTTGTGTGAGGAACTTATCATGAATCCACTGATTTCTGCCGCTTCCGTTATTGCTGCTGGATTGGCTGTAGGACTTGCTTCTATTGGACCTGGAGTTGGTCAAGGTACTGCTGCAGGACAAGCTGTAGAAGGTATTGCGAGACAGCCCGAAGCAGAGGGAAAAATACGAGGTACTTTATTACTTAGTTTAGCTTTTATGGAAGCTTTAACAATTTATGGATTGGTTGTAGCATTAGCGCTTTTATTTGCGAATCCTTTTGTTTAATCCGAGAAAAGGAATATAAGAACTACATATTTCTTTTATAGTCTTGGACTTACAGGTTGCTTTTTCACATTATAGTAAAATATCACTCCTATACAATTACTTATTCGGTGAGAAACGAATATACGGGAAGGACTTATTTGAGGATGAAGAATTCGTGTTACCCACTCGCTTTCTTCCTTCCTTCCCCTTCTTAGCTCGAAGGAGAAGTGTTGCAACAAAGGGGGTATTTCGCAATTCACATGAAACCTAGTACCCAATTAGTAATTCTATTCCAATAAGTTAAGTATTATTCTTAATTTGGAATTTTAGAATCTCAATTAAAAAAGAAAATGAATTTCGAAACTATTTTCTATTTATAAGTAGCAAAGAAGTGAAATAATACAACGATTTTTTTAGTTTATCTATAAAGAGGAGATCATATGAAAAATGTAACCGATTCTTTCGTTTTCTTGGGTCACTGGCCATCCGCCGGGAGTTTCGGGTTTAATACCGATATTTTAGCAACAAATCTAATAAATCTCAGTGTAGTGCTTGGTGTATTGATCTTTTTTGGAAAGGGAGTGTGTGCGGGTTGTTTATTTCAAGAATAGGTTGGATTCAACCAACTGTACCTCTTTTTTCTTTATAATTAGGGCGAAAGGTGCATGATTTCACGAATGACTTCTGAATCAATAATAAATAAGAAATTATATGTAAGAACTATAGCATTTCGTGATTTGTTGGTAAATATACTTTGATTCTCTATCAACCAATAATATAGGACCATTAACATGGTTAAAACTTAAATTGTTTGAAGTCCAGGCACAGCAGGGTATTCTTTCTACCACTATGTTAATACTTATATACCTATAACCGAATACCGAGACATATTTAAAATTAAATAAAAAAAATAGTTAGAAATTTTTCGATATAT